TTGGACACGTAATGGATCTTGAAGTACTATTTCTGCATCTCCCTGACCAAATCCACCCACATTAGGATTACTCGTTAATGGTTGATCCAATTTTATGGATTCACCCTCTGAAACAAGAACTTCTGGCCCCGGAGGGATAATATCAACCACTTCACGTCCATCCGATGGATCTGTTATGGTTATTTCATACCCCCCTTTTTCTTTTCGTATGATTTTACTTACTATGCCCGCCCCTGTAGCATTATAAACTGTATTGTTACTCTTGCTTCCGTCGGGATAAATCTGTCCCCTTCCTCTATTCCCCCCTACATATATAGGATATTTTAAGAAGTGAACATCTTTCTTAGTAGCGGGGTCGGGGGAAAGAATAGGAAAGGTGATTTCACTATATTTCTGACCGGGGACAGGCCCTATCACAAGAATATTTTGTTTATTAGGGCGATAGCTCTGAAAAGACAAATTGCCTATCTTTTCTTTCATCTCGGGAGAAATACGATCGGGAGGAGCTAATTCAAACCCCTCCGGTAAAATAAGAACAGCCCCCACATTCAAACCCCCTTTCTTACCATTAGCAAGAACTTGTTTCACTTGCTTATCATAAGGAATTCGAACAACTGCTTCAAATACAGTATCAGGGAGTACCGCCTGTGGAACCTCAATATCCACGGGCTTATTAGCTAAATGGCAGTTGGCACATACAATACGCCCAGTCGCTTCTCGTGGATTTTCATAACCCTGCTGCGCAAAAATGGGATATGCACTTGAAATGGATGTCCGAGTTATGATATATATCATGAGTGATACGGAAATAGATCGAGTAATATGTTCCTTTATCCAAGAAAAAGTCTTTCTAGTTTGCATGGTCTAATCATTGATCCGAAAATTTCTACAATAAATTTGGCAGGTCTCTAGTATAGTTCCCTGTCCACGATTCTGCTATTTATTGGAATCATTTTACTAGAATACTATAGTATAAGTATACTATGAAAATAGTATGAAAACCGCCTGTTTTTAATACTTCTGTAGAACTACAAAGTAAGAAACATTCTAATTGGATTAATATCGGCGGATCTTTTATCAATCATTCATTGAATGATAAATAACTACAAGTGACGGAGATACACGATTTAAATAATGAAAAATCCAATATTTAAAAATAGTATCGAGAATAACTGGAAAAGTGGAAACAAGACCAGATATAATTTGATCATTATGACCAAATCCAAAATCTTTGTAGACAGAACCAATCATTAGTTCCCAACCATGGGGTGAATGAAATCCGATACATAAATCGGTTAATAAAAGAATCAAAAAAGCTTTGACTGTATCACTTAAGTTATATAGGAATTCTTGAGTCCAAGAGTTAAGAATAACAAGTTCTTGATTACCTAAAATAGAATAACCGGTTAGAATAACAAAACAGATTAGATTTGTTGAGAAGTGCAAAATCGTATGGATACGATCCTCATTGTGTATCTTGATTAATTGGATCGTTTCTTTGTGGATTTCTATAGGAAGCTTTTGTAGATGTGTCTCCGAGTATTCCTTGATCATTTCTTCCAAGAAGAGGATTTCCTCTAATTCTATGAACTTTTCTAGAAAACTTTTTTCTTGCATATCATTCAAAAAATTTTCGGATTGACCCGTATTCGACCAACTAGTAACCCAAGATTCCATACTTTTAGTAAATGAGAGAGAAATCCACCAGGGCAGAAATACTATAGATGCAAGATACAAAAGAGGAGTGAATGCTTTCTTTTTTGCCATTTTTAACCTGTGAATTTTTAATTAACCCACTTCATTTGTCGACTCTATGTGATCCAATATTTCTTTCAAACCAAACATGAGTTCTAGACAAGGTATCAAACCTATGAATCTATTTTCTTTGTGATTTTGTTTGAATCTAGAAAGAATACAGAAATAGACTAAGACTCCACTTGGAATTCGACTGAAGAAATAATACAAAATTGTGTTTCCAGATATCTCAATTCATCAAATTCCAAACAAAACACGTGTCTCCTTTCGATCAATGAACAAAAGAAGTCCTTTAAGGAATTAATATTGTTGAGATTTGGAGACGTAAAGAACTCTTTTTCTATCAAAATATCCAATATTTCAAAAAAATTCCAAGGAGTTTCCATAGTCAAGAATAGAATAATTGAGAGAAAGATATTGTGATGATCAAAAAATCGATTGACAAAAAGAAAAGAATTTACAAGATATGATTTATCTGCATCTAAAGTATCACTTAGTTATAGAAAAAACAAGATTCTTGTATTTTTCCCTCCTGCGGGGGAAGCATTCGTTCTTCAGCCCAATCCCTTTCTCAAAAGACTTCAATTGGTACGCGCAAGAAATAGGCCAATTCCGCGGCTTTTTGTTCAATTTCTCGTGGAGTCAAATTCTCATCAGTACGGGTCAACGGAATAGCCCCCCGGCCTCTGATGTCCATATAAAGGATACGGCGAGCATAAATACCCTCTTTAACTTCTATTCTAACGGATTGAATATCTTTTATACGGAATCGGAGGAATATGCGACGATTTTTTCCAGGAAATCCCCACCGAAAAATACACACCATTCCTTCCTTTCTATCGAATTGATCATAACCACTACCTACATTCCAGGAAATTGTGCACCACAAGTAGGAACTAATAAAGAGACCTGCGATCCCGTAGAAAGACATCACGATCCCTTGTGGAAAAAAAAGGATTTGCTGAGACGGAACAAAAGATATCAAATTTCTACCAAGATAACTGGAAGTTCCAACCAATAAGAATCCTAATGAACCTAAAAAAACGATAAGCGCCCAGCAAAAATTACTTAGTTTTCGAGACCCCGTTATAAGTTCTATCCATATATGTTCTGATCGCCAACTCATACTTGATCCGATTGCATTTTATTGGAATTGAGAGAATACCCAAAATGGTTTTGACTTTACTTTTTTGTTTCCGAATGAACTTTCATCAACTAGCACTAGTTTAATGTGAACTAGCACTAGTTTGATGGGAACCTTTAGGAGTAATTCCTCAAATTGGTTAGATCTAAAATAATAACACACCCTTCCTATGATCCCAATATACAGATATACATATAGATCCGCCAACTTTACATTTTGGGTATCCAGCAGTCCTGATCTATTTCAAACTAGCTGGAATTCAGTTACCCATAGATCATTTTCTGCAGGCATAAGAGCTTTTTCCTTTATGTTCGTCAGAAATCACATGTTCTACCTTATTTCCCGAAATAAATATATGGGTTATGCTACAAGTCTAAGTTTCAAAAAAACGGATGAGATTGGGTCCCCTCAGATCTAAACAATCTTGTTTTTTTGAACATGAAGAAATAAAGAAGCCATTGCAATTGCCGGAAATACTAGGCCTACTAAAGGCACAAAAATAGAGGGAAATTGGAAAGTTGTCATAAAATGGGTACCTCGATTTACTATTTGTACCTGTTCTTATTGTTTTTAATATCATATTTATTATTTATACTAATTATAATTAATAATTGTAATTAGTATGAATTCGTAGTTATTATGAATTCATTCAATTTGAAAATTCTTATTACAGATATAAGTATCTAATTGAGTATATAGAATAAGTCCAAGGAATGTAGAACGCAAAAAATGGACTTATTCGTCTATCTACATGAAAGATACATATGATAATTCATTTGATTATTTTTCTTCATTTCTTTGTGTTTTGTTATTGTCTTCGAATTTAATATTAATAGGAGTTTCTTACAAATTATTGAAAGATTCATTAGAATGCGGCACAACCGGGATTTTTAGTGAAAATAGGATTTTCGGGGGATGAAGAAAGATACAAAACCATACATCTATTTTTTTCTATATTTGAATTGGATTCTATACCTAAGACAAAATTCGTTTTATTTGCCTAATTTCACGAAAGGAAGAACTCGTGTTTTTATCTTGTTGATAGAGACTTCTTAATTAGTAATCGGGAATTCAGGTAAAAAAAAGAGTTATCCACCACTTTTTATTCTTTTTACAATTAGATCTTAGGTCACCAAAGAAAACTTCATTCTTAGTTACTTTGATTCCGATAAGCAAACTACTTGTTTGCTACAAATAATTGAACCTAGTGCATTGAATTGGAATTCAAGGGAAAGAAGGCGTGGAGCTTAAATAACTCACTCAGAACACTTTTTAAAAGATTACGTGGTACGATTAGGTCAAATAAGCCCTTCTGGAATAAATATTCAGAAGCTTGTGAACCTTCGGGTATCGTTTTATTCAATGTTTGTTCAATTACTCTTTTACCCGCAAATGCAATGTAGGAATTTGGTTCTGCAATAATAATATCTCCCAACATACCAAAACTAGCTGTTACCCCGCCGGTAGTAGGAGATGTAAGGATTGATACATACAATAACTTTTTATTTGATTGGTAATCATATAAGGCAGACGAGATTTTAGCCATTTGCATCAAGCTCAAACTTCCTTCTTGCATGCGCGCCCCCCCCGAAGCGCACACTATAATAAGAGGTATAAATTGATTGGTAGCGTACTCAATCAAACGGGTTATTTTCTCCCCGACTACGGAGCCCATACTACCCCCCATAAATTTAAAATCCATAACCCCAATTGCTACGGGAATACCATTTAGTTGACCTACGCCTGTTTGAACAGCCTCGGTTAATCCTATGTTTCTTTGATAAAAATCAATACGATCTTTATAAGTCTCCTCCTCCGAATGAAATCCAATGGGATCCCCGGAGACCATGTCTTCATCCATAGGATCCCAAGTACCGGGGTCGATCAAAACTTCGATTCTTTCTGAACTACTCATTTTCAAATGATATCCACATTGTTCACAAATATTAATTTGTGATTTCAAAAGTTTCTTATAATTTAATCCATAACAATTTTCGCATTGAACCCACAACTGCTTGTATTTTTGAGTTTCATCGAGATCGCTAGCTCTTAGAGTTAAATCACTACTCTTCGCGCGGGTTCGTATACTGGGTTCACTACT